TGAAAGGATTGCCGATAATAATTATAAATATACGAACGAACCCTTTTTTTGTAATTCCTATGATGCAATTGGAGCTTATCGGCAGAAAAGAATCCATTTAGATAGTCCCTTGTGGCTCCGATGGCAGCTAGATCAACGTGTTATTACTTCAAGAGAAACTCCCATCGAAGTTCACTATGAATCTTTGGGTACCTCTCATGAGATTTATGGGCACTATGTAATAGTAAGAAGTATAAAAAAAGAAGTTCTTTGTATATATGTTCGAACCACAGTCGGTCATATTTCTCTTTATCGAGAAATCGAAGAAGCTATCCAAGGGTTTTGCCGAGCCTACTCGTATGGTACCTAATCATATCGTATCTAAGCTAAGTAATTCTATGACACCCGTGTGATTTTTGATTTCTTCAGTTCAGCTAGGACCACAGTTCCTGAATTTCTATGCGAATCAAGATCGAGAAAAGGAAGTTTTCCACTCACTGACTCAAACCCATTGTCGAACTCCACTCAGCGGAATAGGGAGGTACTTATGGCAGAACGGGCCAGTCTGGTTTTTCACAATAAAGTGATCGATGGAACCGCTATTAAACGACTTATTAGTAGATTAATAGATCACTTCGGAATGGCATATACATCACACATCTTGGATCAAGTAAAGACTCTGGGATTCCGACAAGCCACTGCTACATCCATTTCATTAGGAATTGATGATCTTTTAACAATACCTTCTAAGGGGTGGCTAGTCCAAGATGCCGAACAACAAAGTTTGATTTTGGAAAAACACCATCATTATGGTAATGTACACGCGGTAGAAAAATTACGCCTCTCTATTGAGATATGGTATGCTACAAGTGAATATTTGCGACAAGAAATGAATCCTAATTTTAGGATGACGGACCCCTTTAACCCAGTCCATATGATGTCGTTTTCGGGAGCTAGAGGAAATGCATCTCAAGTACACCAATTAGTAGGTATGAGAGGGTTAATGTCAGATCCACAAGGACAAATGATTGATTTACCTATTCAAAGCAATTTACGTGAAGGGCTGTCTTTAACAGAATATATCATTTCTTGTTACGGAGCCCGCAAAGGCGTTGTGGATACTGCTGTACGAACGTCGGATGCTGGATATCTTACACGCAGACTTGTTGAAGTAGTTCAACACATTGTTGTACGTAGAACAGATTGTGGCACCACCCGAGGCATTTCTGTGAGTCCTCGAAATGGGATGATGCCGGAAAGGATTTTTATCCAAACATTGATTGGCCGTGTATTAGCAGACGATATATATATAGGAACGCGATGCGTTGCCATTCGAAATCAAGATATTGGAATTGGACTTGTCAATCGATTCATAACCTTTCAAACACAACCAATACCTATTCGAACCCCCTTTACTTGTAAGAGTACATCTTGGATCTGCCGATTATGTTATGGCCGGAGCCCTACTCATGGCGACCTGGTCGAATTGGGGGAAGCTGTAGGCATTATTGCAGGTCAATCTATTGGAGAACCGGGTACTCAATTAACATTAAGAACTTTTCATACCGGTGGAGTATTCACAGGGGGTACTGCAGAACATGTGCGAGCCCCTTCTAATGGAAAAATAAAATTCAATGAGTATTTGGTTCATCCCACACGTACACGTCATGGGCATCCTGCTTTTCTATGTTATATAGACTTGTATGTAACTATTGAAAGTGAAAATATTATACATAACGTGACTATTCCACCCAAAAGTTTGATTTTAGTGCAAAATGACCAATACGTAGAATCAGAGCAAGTGATTGCTGAGATTCGCGCGCGAGCATACACTTTTAATTTTAAAGAGAGGGTTCGAAAACATATTTATTCTGACTCAGAGGGAGAGATGCACTGGAGTACCGATGTATACCATGCGCCAGAATTTACATATAGTAATGTACATCTTTTACCAAAAACAAGTCATTTGTGGATATTATCAGGAGGTTCGTGCAGATTCAGTGCAGCCCCCCCCTCACTCCACAAGGATCAAGATCAAACGAACGCTCATTCTCTTTTGACTGAAGGACGATATTTTTCTAGTCTTTCAGTAAATAATGATCAAGTGAAACACAAATTTTTTGGTTTAAATCTTTCTGATAAAAAAGAAAGCTGTATTCCTGATTATTCAGAATTGAATCAAATCATATATACGAGTTATTGTAATCTCACATTTCCTACTATTCGCCATGATAATTTTTTATTGACAAAGAAGCGAAGAAATAGATTCATCATTCCATTCCAATCGATTCAAGAACAAGAGAAAGAACGGATGCCCCGTCCCGGTATTTCGATTGAAATACCTATAAATGGTATAAATGGTATTTTTCGTAGAAATAGTATTCTTGCTTATTTCGACGATCCTCAATACAGAAGAAAGAGTTCGGGAATTACTAAATATGGAACCGTAGGGTTGCATTCAATCCTCAAAAAAGAGGATTTAATTGAGTACCGAGGAGTCAAAGAATTTAAGCCAAAATAC